GATAGTAAGGTACGCGTGTGCCATCCTATGGATTATTAGAAGTTGCTGGGCTAGCTAGATTTACTTCCTCGGGATCTCCCTTCTCTTCTTTCTTTTCTAACTCAATACTGACTTTTGGCACTCATAGAGTGAACCTAGTCAAATAACTAATCTCGTTCTCTAGTTATGCTAGAGGGTTGCATTCCGTACGGAGTAGTGGTACTTGGTAGATCACCAGGGAAATCCCTACTAGTAAATTAAGTCACACTAAGATGACCATCCAAGGATACAATGCGGACTCCCAAATTGGTAAGATTCACAACAATGTCAGTTGGCAGACTTTAAGTCTGAAATCACGTGTTATGTGATTGAAAACGACACGTCCTACAATCTACTGCTGGGTTGGGTTCACGGGAACTTTGTTGTTCCGTCCACCTTCCATCAATGCTTCAAATATGTCGACGAAAAGTACAAACAAAACAGTCTTCGCAGATCGGAAGCCGGGGTCGAAGCTTACTGTGCGGATTCCAAGCTTTATGACCCGGCCTCGGGTGACAAAGAAGAAGAAGTGATCTCGGCATCGCGAAAAGCCAAAAAAAGCCGTTGATTAGTGGGTTTTCCTTTGGGCAGCTTGTTTGCTAGCTGTCACGGACTTAGCGATCTCAACGCGGTCCGTGCGGCACTTGTGCTGGCCTGCTCGTATAGCTTTAATGCAGCTAACTCAGCTTTGCCGCTCACGGCATCAGCTTATTATTTCTCTCTATTCCCAGGATGGATAGCGACAGAGAACTCGTTAGTCAGTAAAGCCCACGGCAGGTGCTGCAGTTAGTAAAGCAAGTCATTTTAGCTCGGTTGATCAAAATAAATTCCAGAAACCAACATTTAATAGTTAATAGTAAAGGGAAACCTCTTTACTAGTTGGTAGAAACCCCTGCTCTCTTCTTAAGCTTGCCCCGTGCTGAAAAGCCATATCGCGCGAGTACGCACGTCTATCACCTTTTTCAGCTTGACTTGATGAGCGAAGTAGGTTTTCCGGTCTTCCTGGCCTTCAGAACTAGTCGTTAATATCCTTACTATAGCCTTCTGCTTTCAGACTTCGACCTTGTAAACTAACTCCTTGACTTCTTGCCTTCCTAACCCTAGCGCTAGTTGCACCATCTGAACTAGCAGTACCAACTGCTTCTGAAATGACTTTGCCGTTCATTATTAAAGGAATCCGAAGGTAACTCTGAAACCTTCACAGGTGGGACACGCAGAGGCCGATCCTCATCACTTGCGACCTTGCAAGGATAGACGGTCTTAGGCAGAAAGAATTCGCTGAACAGAAGCAGTATAAAGAGAAAGCTCCAGTAAAGGAACCAACCTTCAAACGGCCAAGCCCGAAAAGCCGCCCTATCGGGATCTGGGGGGGTTCAGACCCTTGAGAACCGCGCGATCTCATAAAGCGATTGCAAACAGCTCCAAAATAAATCCGATGGAACTATATCACACCTTTCACCGGAGATGAAGACCAGAAAGGACGCCAATTCAAGCCCACCTCCATAGGGATGGAAGGAAGTTATGGCACATACCTTAAGAAAATCACTGGGGTGCCGTACTTCTCCAAAACACTAAAAACGTCTGTAGACGCGACGGGTCGTCCACAATGCTACTAAACTGATAGTTGCTCTGTTTAGGAACAAGAATCAGCTTAGACACTGAGAATAGATACATTTTAACTAATCTGTCCGCCCGTTGATCATTCGATCCGCTCTACCAACGGATCTCGTTGTGCTCTGGGAGAAAGCCAACTACGATATGAATCCCTACCAAACTTTCCAAAAAATGCCTTAGCTTCGAGATCAACTTACTCTTACTGAAGAGAAAGAAAGAAGTCAAGTTGGACCAAGAGAGAAAGCGACCCGCTTCAGTTCGACTTGCTTACACAAGACGAAGGGGATCACTATAAAAGAAAAGGATGCTTTTCAATGAAAGGTTTCATCTTTTAGATATTTTAGTATTCGCTCAAATCAAAGACCCTATCATTTTCTTACTCTCGAAAGCGTAAGCGGGAAAGCTTTTTGTGAAACTTGGTGCCCGGAGACGAACATTCTGCATACTTCGGCTGGAGAGTTATCAATCTCTCTTTGGGACTTGCGCAAAATAGGAGGTCTTCCCACTAATGGTGGATTGTACAAGGAGTTTTTTCCCTGTGCCAAGGAGTTAACTGGCATGGATGACACCAATAAGCGATTTATCCCTCAATGCAGCGAATACTTTTTTGTTCATCAACTTCGAAAAGAAGGAGGAAGCTCGCGATGGATTGAATTTTGGTTCAAAGTTCCTATGCTTCCTTATGAAGGTGGGACTGTAAAAGCACCGGTTGAAAACTCCAACTACTGCTTTTTCTACTGCAGCTACGGCTGCTGATCGATCTAGTCCTTTGATCTAGTCTAATAGTTTTCCCGGTACCGGTAGAAGTATAATGCTACTATAGCCGAAAGGCATTAAGCTAATCATGGTTCCCGCTCTTAGCCGTTGGGAGTCCGATGGAGCTAGTAAAAATGCTCGAAATCACACTACACTATATGATCATTCCAGGGCCCAACAGAGGCATGCCAGCATCAGCTGAGGAAAGCCTTAGAACTAGCGTTTTGCTTTCTTGGATCACTTCGGTGTTTAAAAGTAGCTCCTTCTTGTCTTCTTTTTCAAGTAGGTGAGTTCAGTTCGTGAGTAACCCTAGGGAGATGCTTGGAATCGGCTTCATCTAGCCTTGAGGGATTGGGGGGCGGAAGTTACATATAGAAAGAGTAGGCATCGAATACAAGCTGTTTTCAATTCAAGCCTAATGCCGCATCAGGAATAGAATCGGCTGTGAAAGAAGGGCCAGCGAAACCGGCGGCAGGAGCTAGAGCCCAAAACGGGCATTTAGGTTGGGGAGTCGAAGTTTCAAACTATATATTGCCCAAAAAGAAAAAGATAAAAAATCCTTTTTCCCTTACGTTTTCAATTTTTTACTTATTATTATCCCAGCTTTCCAGGGACTGAGGGCACTACTAGTACTAGGAGTAGGGTTTACCTAACTAAGCATCTAATGTTTTATCCGCTCGCTCTTGGTCGTTTAGTAAAGGCATGGGCCATTAGGATTAGGGGCTAGTCTTTTCTGTTGATTTAGCTGTTCACACGAATAGCTCAAGGGGGATACAGGCTTCTATTCAGGGCGGAGGAAATGGGAAAGGGGATCCCGCAGCGCTAGGAGCACACGGGGAGGATTCATCCATCGAATGCAAGAGGGAATGAAGCTGTGAGGGAGAAGACAGAAGCAATTGACATAGTCCCTGTCCGAAGTGCCACTCCGACGGTAGACAGCGACCCTCTCTCTAAAGGAAAATCTCAACAACTGTCTTATGTTTATGTTGAAGAAGATTCATAGCTTAAACCTATCAAAGCGGAACAGCTGGAAAGGTCATCACTCCACCTCTTTGGAGGCGTGTCGATTGGTTGGGAGAGGAAGAGCGAGATGATCGGCTACGAAAAAGGGCCTCGTCTCGAGTTGCTCGGCTCGCAAAGCGTCTCCTCTTCCTGTATGAGAAGTTCCAAGAGCGTATCCTGTCTTCGTTCCCCAAACCCGAGAGCGAGTAGGCTGTTTTCCTTCCCATCCAATCTAGCACATGGGGAAAGCTTAGAAGTTCAATCTCCTTTAATGAAAATGAAAGTCGGTCCAAGCCGCAATATCCTTATTAATTGATCCTAATATCGAACCGACGAATTCAACGCTTTAGCCTCCTTTTTAGATCAAGAGAACGTCAGTTTCCATTTGAATGATCCTTTTCTTTTCTATAACTAGAAAAAGGGGAAAGGTTACTGATTGACATGCCAGCGGGGACAGGAGAAAAAAGGCTATTTTCGCTGTCTGCTAGCTAGTGGCATTAGACTAGACTCTGAGGCTGGTGCCAAGAGTAGAGCGAAGGCCAGTGCAGTGGGTAGAGACTTTCTAGACTAGATATTTAGGAGTCTCTCCACTTCTTCCTTGACTTTAGGAATTCTCTTCGGCCTAGGCCCCATGATGGCCTACTACTCCTCCACCACGCAAAGCCTCTTCTTTCTTCTCGGGGGGTCGTCAACTAAAGATCTAGGTAGCTCATCTCCTTCTAAGAAGATTCTAAAAACCTATATTCTAAAAAGAAGTCGGAAATCGCTTTCACATCTCATACGACATCTGTATCAACAGACTTAACTTCTTCGGACACCAGTAAGGTAAGTCGCTACTCCAGCTGAGATAACGCCAGATGATCCAGCTTATTGTAAGGATAGGTTAGCCCCTTATCCTTCAGGGGATGCAGCAAGACTACGTTCTCATCTCCGTTCCACTTTTCCTCAATCCACTCTAAGGCAAGTACAGCTACTCTACTTTTGAGTCGATCCAGCTTTTCCCTTGGGCTTTCCAATCAAGTATGGTATGTGGTCATAAAACAATTCTCATTGCCTCTCTTGTCTCGCTGAAATAAAGGGGCGAACATATTTCGTATAGAAAGATAAAAGATTTATCAAATTGAAACCCTTTCCTTTGTGCATCTTTCTTACTCCCATGCTTTCCGTTGGTCAACAACCAACTCACTATAGTTCTTCACTACTCTTACAGGCTTGACGGAGTTAAGCTGTCTGGAGGGAATCATTTTTTCTCAATCAATAATGCCTCAACTGGATCAATTCACTTATTTCACACAATTCTTCTGGTTATGCTTTTTCTTCTTTACTTTCTATATTGCCATATGCAATGATGGAGATGGAGTACTTGGGATCAGCAGAATTCTAAAACTACGAAACCAACTGCTTTCACACCGGGAGACAAAGATCCGGAGCATTTATATGCAAGATATCTTGAGAAAAGGGTTTAGCACCGGTCTATCCTATATGTACTCCAGTTTATTGGAAGTATCCCAATGGTGTAACGCCGTCGACTTATTGGGAAAAAGGAGGAAGATGACTTTGATCTCTTGTTTCGGAGAAATAAGTGGCTCGCGAGGAATGGAAAGAAACAT